TATCTATTTTAGAAGACTCTGATACTAATAGGATTAGTGTCTTTCACTGGCAAACAAAATGGGATGAGTTAGATTTCTTGCGTCTAGTCAAGAGTTTCTTTGAATTGAGGGTTCATTATTATGAGACTTATCTGATCCAATTGATAGAATTTTAGAAATAAATCCTGAATTTTATAGGATATAATATTCAAGATCTCAGCGAAAACTTACAGCAGCTTGCCAAACAAAGGCTAAGAGAAAAAAAAACAGAGGTATGACTGGCATAACATCTACAATCGGATTCAAAAAAGCATAGGCCTCCGGCAATTTGGCGAAGACAAAATGACTCGAATAAAGAGCCGAATTAATACAGATCAAACTAAAGATATTAAGCATAACAGACATTTTGTTCTTGGAGATAATTGAATTTTGATTGAGTTATTGATATGAAGTCAAAAAGAAGAAAGTAAGGTAGAAAAAATTCTTCTTTGTCTTTGAATTCACCCAACCAAAAACCCTCCCATTCTCAAATGGAATAGAAGAAATTCGACTTTCATACAATATCTTAATTGAATTATATGTAATGATCAATAAATTTAATTTTATTCTATTTTTATTCTATATATACACATAATATACACATATAAAAATCTTAGTAAGAATATATTTTCTAAATTCGATATTTATTTGTATTAGAATTGACTATCAACTAATACCAGCATTATTCTTTATTAGTGTCGAATAGAAATTTTAATGGGGCGTGGCCAAGTGGTAAGGCAACGGGTTTTGATCCCGGTATTCGGAGGTTCGAATCCTTCCGTCCCAGACCATATTCCATTCTAAATCATCTAAATTTGATTAGAATAAGATTCTTGTGAACAACTTTCTATTTATGTTTAAAGGTCTAATATTGAATAGAATACAATTCTTATTTTTTTTTTATTCCCAGAGAATTTAAGAATTTATCAAAATATTACTGAAATATTAAGTTAAACAAAATATGAAAATACGTATATAAAACTAGGAAATGCATAGTCTAATAATATATATTATTATTGCTCTATGTTCTATTTCAGTGAGAGTCGTTTTTCGTTGTGAAACAAAAATTTTAGGATTTCTTAAATTGAAAAAGGCAAATTTCAATATCTAAACCATATTTAACACAGAATATCTATAAGATAGGAACTATTCTTTATAGCGATTTGAGAAAATAAGAATAGAAACAATAAGGACTCAAGTCTTCCCTCCCACCAGTCTTTTTTATTCATTTCATAAAAATAAACGACAAAAAATTTAAATTATTCCTTTTTTATTTATATTTTTAGAATATAATAATTTTGATAATTAAAAAAAAATCTTGTATTTATACTATACCTATACAATAAAAAAATTGGAGTTACGTTGAATTCGTGCTAAAACCTCTTCAGAAAAATTTCTATCCATCTATCTAGAAGAAAAGTGATAGAGTACTATGTAGCGAATGAACCAATGATTATTCACGATTCCATAATTGAATCAATTCCATACCGGTTCCAAATTAGAGAAATGTTATGGTAAAACTTCGTTTGAAACGATGTGGTAGAAAGCAACGTGCGACTTGAAAGACATGATCCATTGTGGATTTTTACATCCACCATTTTATATAAGAATGAAGGTGCTCTTGACTCGACATCATTTATTCTGTTTCACTACAAACCCATTGGGTTGTAATGGAAATAGTCGATGATGGAGCTCGAGTAGAAATTATTGATTCATTTCTCAGGGGCAAAGGTCTATGGTTAATGCCAATCAATAAATTGGAAGAACTTCGTAAGTATATCGTTGATAGAGAAATTGGAAGGGTTTCGCGTTTTCAATCTAAAATAAAATTTGTTGGAATTGAAAAAATTCTTTCCATACAAAGTTTATTATATGAGAATCAACCCTTTCTATGATTCTTTATTAGAAATCAATCGCAAAAAAAGGTATGTTGCTGCCATTTTGAAAGGATTAAGAATCACCGAAGTTATGTCTAAACCCAATGATTTAAAACAAAGATTAAAGGATCCCAAAACAAGAAAAGATCTTTTCCATTGTTTCCAGTACCATAATAAAAATTAAAAATTCAAATAGATTTGAAATAAAAGAAACAAAAAAGAGAGGTTTCAAGACCACTCAATAAATGAAATGCTTAAATATTTTCCTTTAAGCCACTGGAGAGTTATCTAACTTGAGTTATGAGTACAAATGATTTTTTTTTTAGGAAGTAAGAATAAAAAAAGGGGATTTCAACCATTTTTTTATAGACCTATTTGTGATTCTATACATTAAGTAGAACTAAAAATTATTTTGAATGAGCCGTACGAGGAGAAAACTTCCTATACGTTTCGAGGGGGGGGTTACTTTTTTACATCTATCCCAATGAGCCGTCTATCGAATCGTTGCAATTGATGTTCGGTCCCGAAGAGAAGGACGAGATCTTCGGAAAGTGGGTTTTTATGATCCAATAAAGAATCAAACTTATTTAAATGTTCCTGCTATTCTATATTTCCTTGAGAAAGGTGCTCAACCTACAGAAACGGTTCAGGATATTTTAAAGAAAGCGGGGGTTTTTAAGGAGTTTCACTCTAATCAAACGAAATCAAATTAATTAAGGAAATAAAAAAAAAAATAATAGATTAAGGCTCCTATAAAACTATATAGGAGTCATCACTTCCGTAACTTTTTCTTTTCTCTTTTATTTTACTCTATTCATGCCAATTAATTACTCTCCTATGTTCTATAAACAGTAAAACCAGAATTTATTAATTTATTGATCCTAGAAAAATTATGACATTCTCTTAAATTTGCTAGTCTTCGTCAGAACTTTATTACTATAAATACCAAATATAAATATTAAATTACGAAATAAGCAATTTAGTTTGCTTATTTCAGTTCTATTTCAATAAACCCGCGGTTCTTTTTCTACTTGCTTAATGTCTTATTTATTTTTGTATCTATGTAGTGCTAATCCAACACAAGTCCTTTTTTGAAATATTTAGAATATTTTATTAAATTCAAAAATATCTATTTTATATATTTTTGAATTTAATGGAAATGGGATATTTTTTTCTATTGTTTTATTTTCGAAAATTCATATTATATTGACAACAGTGCATCGAACAAATATAATTTTAAGTATATCTATTTATTTACGTACCATAGGTTTGGTTTTTACTTAAAGATAAATGATGGATTCATTTTCATACAAGATTGATCCAAGAAGTCTTTTTTAGTGCGATCTATTTAGTTTTATACTTATTTCTCTTTTTTTCTTTTATTTGAAAATTTCTTGTATTTTCGTTTGATCAGTTCATTTTTATGTTCCGAATAAATTCGAAATTTTTCTGCTAGTTTAATGTTTGGATTTCATCACATAATTTATTTAATTGATTTTGATTATTTCGACACACCTTTTCTTTTTATTCGGGTTGCTAACTCAATGGTAGAGTACTCGGCTTTTAAGTGCGGCTAGGATCTTTTACACATTTGGATGAAGTAAGGGATTCGTCCATACAATTGGTAAAGTTTGGAAGACCACGACTGATCCTGAAGGGGAATGAATGGAAAAAATAGCATGTCGTATTAATGGAGAATTCTGAAACTGTTTTATTCTTAACAGATCAATACAAAACTTTGTTTGAATTCTTGAAATGAACCAAAAAAAACCTTTGGTCGAATAAATAAATGGATAGAGCCCTATGGCTTCAATCAATTCTAGGGAAAGAAAGAGCTACGAGTTTCTGTTCTTAATTTGAATGATTACCCCATCTAATTATAGGTTAAAAATATATTAGTGCTTGTGTGGGTGCGAGAAATACTTTTCCCATGTGTGGATTATCCATTTTATAATGAATCCTAACTATTGAACCCTCCCTTATAGAATGGAGGTTGGTGTGTAGAAGAAATAGCATATTGATAATTTTTTTTCCAAAATCAAAAGAGCGATTGGGTTGAAAAAAATAAAGGATTTCTAACCATCTTTTTATCCTATAACGAACATAAATTAATGAAATTCAATGGAAAAAGAAAGGATAGAGAATCTGTTAATAAGTTTACCGAGGTATCTTTTCTTACTCACAATACCTTGTTTTGACTATATCGCACTATGTATCATTTGATAAACCCCCCAAAAACCCTCTATCTTTGGTTCCATTTTAATTTTATATGGAGGAATTCATGGAGGAATTCAAAAGATATTTAGAACTAGATGGATTTCAGCAACACGACTTCCTATATCCACTTATATTTCAGGAGTATATTTATGGACTTGCTCATAATCATAGTTTAACTAGATCTAGTTCGTTAGAATTGGAAGAGGCAGGTTATGACAATAACTCCAGCTTACTGATTGTGAAACGTTTAATTACTCATTTAATTACTCAAACGGATCCACAGAATCATTTTCGTTTTTTTTTTTATGATTCTAATCAAAATCCATTTTTGGGACACAATACAACTTTGTACTCTCAAATTATATTAGAAGGATTTGTAGTCGTTATGGAAATTCCATTTTCTATACAAGTAATATCTTCCCTAGAAGGGAAAAAAATAGTAAAATCTCAAAATTTACGATCAATTCATTCAATATTTCCTTTTTTAGAGGACAAATTTTCACATTTAAATTATGTGTTAGATTTATTTATACCCCATTCCATCCATCTGGAAATATTGGTTAAAACTCTCCGTTACTGGGTAAAAGATGCTTCTTCTTTGCATTTATTACGAGCCTTTCTTCATAATTGGAATAATTTTATTACTCTAAAGAAATCTAGTTTTTCTTTTTCAAAAAGAAATAAACGGTTTTTATTTTTTTTATATAATTTTCATGTATATGAATACGAATCGGTCTTCGCCTTTCTCCGCAATCAAGCTTCTCATTTACAATCAAAAGCTTATAGACCTTTTCTTGACCGAATATATTTCTATGAAAAACGAGACTATTTTTTAGAAGTATTTACAAACTATTTTCAGGCCATTTTATGTTCGGTCAAGGATCCTTT